AAAGTTGAGGTTCTGGAACCAGTCTAGAATCGATCTTACGGCCGTTTTTGTGCCATCTAAGCCCGGTTGAATCGAGTTGACGGGAATCTCCAGCTTGACTTTACTAATAAAATAAGGCTCGCGCAGGGGCGCTCTTGGTTGGGCCGTATCTTGCTGGGTGGGACCGAGAGAAAGAAAGGACGTCTCTCGAGCCTTGTGAAAGAAAAATCAGTTGGACCGAGCGTCCGCCCAGGGCAAAATAGTGTATGCAAGAATACTCGCCTCGGAGATAAGAGATCTTTCGATTCGAGAGAGTAAGCAAGAAGCTCAAGATCTCATTTGTGATCTTCTTCTTCGCGAACCTAATCCCAAACTCCAACTTCTTCGTAAATTATCCATTTATCAAAATATACTGATCTACGACCACCCTTAGCACAAGCGCTAAGCGAGAATCATTCCTTTTTTCTTTTATTGAAGATCAAACCGCCCCCCCGGAGTCTCCGGCCTTTCCCGTTATGACGTAGAGCATCTCTCACGTCTTATAAGTGAATTGAAAATGAATGGCCAGGTTGGTCGTAGATCATAGAGGCGGTACGCTGGAGCGAGCTCCCCAGGTTGGTCGTAGATCAGAAAAGAAGAGAACACGTATAAATCCTTTCTTCATTATTTATCTTACCCGAAACGAGGTCTCTCGAGCGAGAAATAGAAAGGAAGGACAGGTTGGTTCGAGGGAGCTTTAGCTTCAAAGGAAAGATGGAAACAGGGGAGTTGGCTGATAAAGATGGACAGTAACGATTGCGTAATATCAATTTATCGGCCTCGTCATCGAAAGCGGCTTCCAATTGCTCGGAAATTCTTAGCTATATGGGGGGCTTGGATGGTGAGCAAAAACAATTGATCAAGAAGTTGGTCAACTTTCGCATGAAAGAAGGTAAAAGAACGAGAGTTCGCGCTATTGTTTATCAAACTTTTCATCGCCCAGCTCGAACTGAACGCGATGTAATCAAACTTATGGTTGACGCCGTAGAGAATATAAAGCCCATATGCGAAGTGGAAAAAGTAGGAGTAGCAGGTACTATTTATGATGTCCCTGGGATTGTAGCCAGGGATCGTCAACAAACCTTAGCTATTCGTTGGATCCTTGAAGCAGCTTTCAAACGACGTATAAGCTACAGGATAAGCTTAGAGAAATGTTCATTTGCTGAGATACTGGATGCTTACCGAAAGAAGGGAATTGCACGTAAGAAAAGGGAGAATCTTCATGGACTGGCTTCCACCAATCGAAGTTTCGCGCATTTCAGATGGTGGTAAAGTGAGACCACATAAAGAGCTCTTCCTCATTCAGTCAGATTATTCAGTAAGATATGGTTTTCCTTTTTGTTTGAATCTTCATATTGATCGTAGACCACACAACGTAGATCTATGACCAACCTCCCTTCATTCATTGAGTTGGAGGATATGAAATAGAACCCGCCCGTTATGCATTGCATGAAAGAACCTTTCTTTGTATGACTTCAGGCTTTCGTATTCATTTGAATACAATACGAAAGGGAGATCAATCAAGGCCATGAATGAAGAAGTAGTGGGCGCGAGCTAAAGCAACCTCTTTCTAGTGACTCGGGGAGCTGATATGATAAATGTACTTCAAAGGGAGGGAATCAATAACCATGTTGGTATGGCGGGGCGGGGAGGTCTCTCGAGCCATTCCTGATCTACGACCACCCTCGGATCGGCGAGTGAAAAAGGGTTCCAAACCTTGGTTCGCCGCTCTATTAGCTTTTTTAGTAATGGTGGGGGTCAGAGGAAAGAACCCCAACATGAGTGTTAGATGCGTCCCGCCCGGTTGGGAAGGAGACGATCTGGCTATCGGTTATTTGCAGGGATGTGAGGCGAGGCAGCAATAAGTAGAAGGAGAATAAGTGAAGAGCATTCCATAGCTATCGGATATGGGCCGTGGAGCCCCGGAGGGATTTATCTGTACGTTCTAATTGGATTTCCCCGGTGTTTGCTTGTCAGTCTTTTAGGTGCCACACCTCTTTCTCCCCAGTAAATACGTCGATTGTTGAAGGTTCTCACAGGTGCTAGTTGTCGGATTCGGATGTTCCTAGAGCACGATTCACCTCTAGATATGAAATCACTGCTTATATACCTTTCACTATAATCTACAAGAACATTGTGTAGTTGGAGGAAGGCTTCATTTTAACAACCTGGTGTGAGATATCACATTGTTCTGATCGTAGACCATACAACTCACGGATCTACGAGCATCCTCAGCACAAGCGATAATAATTCCTTGTGCAGTAAAGAAAGCAAGTGAGGCGGGCCCATTCGAAGTAACGTAACAGGATTCGATGTTGCACCATCTTCAACTCTTCTCGCGATCCAGAGTTTTTCGAGAAAAGGTCCCATCCTTCAATATCATGATTGGGTCGACCGGGCCAGATCATGAGTGAAATATCATGATCAGGTCGACCGGGCCAGATCATGAGTGAATAGAAAATCGAAAACGTACATAGCTGTT